ATAAGGTCTTCTTGACTGCTATTCAAAAGGTCCAATAATGTATGTATATTGGACTTTTTGAGACAATTATAGATTCTGGGAGGCAATTCTAATTGGTCAATAAAAATATATTGAAATGCTAGTTCTTTTTTTTTTCTTAGGTTAACTAATCTATTATGAAAAGGAAAAAGGGGTAAAGTAACTTGATGTTGATTGTTCTCTAAATAGAACGTTTCTTCTTCTACATGTAGAAAAGGAATAAATAAATTAATCAAATTCCGGGAGGCTTCATGAAGTGCTTCTTTAGGAGTTAAACTTCCATTTGTCCATATTTCTAAAAAAAGAATCTCTTGTTTTTCATTCCCATTTCCATAAGAATGAATACTATGATTCGCGTTTTGAACAGGCATGAATACTGCATCTATAGGATAACTTCTGTCTTCAAAGTTATTTGACATTTTTAGGCTATATCCGCGATTCCTCTCGATTTTTAATCCAATACACAAATCTATCGGTTCCGTTAAGGTAGCTATATGCTGTGTATTATCAACTATTTCCACAGAGGGCGGTAAAATTATGTCTCGAGCAGTTATATATCCGGGACCTTTGACACAAATAAGCGCGTTGCGCGTTCCATATAGATTACTTCTTAATACAATCTCGTTCAAATTCATTAAAATTTCATGTACAGATTCTTGAATACCTACTATGTTAGAATAGTCATGTGGTATGTTATCAGATTTTGCACGTGTAATACATGTTCCTTCTATTTCGCCAAGTAAAGCTCTTCGCATCGCAATTCCTATTGTGTCGGCTTGACCTTTCATAAGTGGAGACAGAATAAAGCGTCCATAATAAAGACGCTTACTGTCTCTTCTTGATTCAACACACTTCCACTGTAGTGTCCGAGTAGATACTTTGACTTTCTCTCGAACCATAGTAATTTTATTTGATCAGATCATTGAATCGTTTATTTCTCTTGAAACCCTTTTACCTTTTATTTAGTTCTATACACGTCTTTTTTTAGGGGGTCTACAACCATTATGTGGCATAGGGGTTACATCTCGTACGAAACTTAAAAGTATACCGCTTCTACGAATAGCTCGTAATGCTGCATCTCTTCCCAGTCCAGGGCCTTTTATCCTTACTTCAGCTCGTTGCATACCTTGATCCACTACTGCTCGAATAACATTTCCTGCTGCGGTTTGAGCAGCAAAAGGTGTTCCTCTTCTTGTACCCCTGAATCCACAAGTACCCGCGGAGGACCAAGAAATAACCCGACCCCGTACATCTGTAACGGTCACAATGGTATTGTTGAAACTTGCTTGAACATGAATAACTCCCTTTGGTATTCTACGTACATTTTTACGTGAACCACTACGTGTATTTTTACGTGAACCAATTCTTAATATAGGTTTTGCCATATTTTTTCATTTCACAAGAAATATATGGATATATCCATTTCATGTCAAAACGGACTTTTTTGCCAGCTCCTTGGAAGTGCCCTTTCCTTTATTTTATTTCCTTTAGTAAGATTATCCTTGTCTTTGTTTATGCCTCGGGTTGGAACAAATTACTATAATTCGTCCCCTCCTACGGATTAGTCGACACTTTTCACAAATTTTACGAACGGAAGCCCTTATTTTCATAGTTATTATTCCTTAATTCTGTGAATATACTTATTGTTTTGTTGGACGAAAGAAAGGTTTATTGATATTTTTGAATCTTTAATTGTATCTTCGTGAAAGGAATGTTGAAATTGAAAAAAAAATCACCTACTCTTTTGAATCCTTGTTATGGAGTCTAGAAAGCGGCTGTCCCCTGATTAACTTATACCTAAGAACTTGCTAAAAATTTTTTTTAGCAGGGGTGGTATTACACAACCCCCTTTTTTCACAAATGGTAAATTCCGGATATCCAAATTTTATATTAGAAGGATTACCATATATAACACAAAATTTCTCCACCGATTCTTTTTAGTCTAGCTTCTCGGTCTGTCATTATACCTTGAGAAGTCGAAAGGATTACAATTCCTATTCCGCCTAAAATTCGTGGAATTCGTTGAGAGTTAGAATAGATTCGTAGACCCGGTCGACTTATTCGCTTTAAATTTAAAATAGTTTTATAGGATTCTTTGTTATTTCGTCTATGTTTTAGGGTTAAAATCAAAAAATATTGATTGTTTTCACGATGTTTCCTTACGTTTTCGATAAAACCCTCCCGTAAAAGTATTTTAACAATGCTTTCGGTGATGTTAGTCGACCCTATCCGAACTGTTCCTTTTCTATTCATGTCAGCATTTCGTATAGAGGTTATTATATCAGCAATAGTGTCTTTCCCCATGATTAAGTTAAAATTCCTTATTGTTCTATAATTTTGATATAATCAACATGTTCTTTTTCTTTTATTTATATTTTATTTATATATAGACGAATTATATATTAATATATGAATTAAATTATTAATATTTTTTTTATTAAGGGTATATGCGTGATACACAATCTATTAATTAATTTTATTTGAAAACCATTTTTTAATCCTATACTAAACTATCGATATTTAGGTCTTATAAGACCTCAGGAGCTAATGAAACTATTTTAGTAAAGTTTAATTGTCTCAATTCCCGTGGGATCGCCCCAAAAACTCGAGTTCCTTTTGGATTCCCTTCTTGATCAATGACAACCGCGGCGTTGTCATCATATCGTATTATCGTCCCGTTGTTACGTTTGAGTTCTTTACAAGTACGTACAATTACTGCTCTGATCACTTCTGATCTTTCTAGAGGAGTATTCGGTATTGCTTCCTTGATTACAGCAACAATAACGTCACCAATATGAGCATATCGGCGATTACTAGCTCCTATTATTCGAATACACATCAATTCTCGAGCCCCGCTGTTGTCTGCTACATTCAAATAGGTTTGTGGTTGAATCATATCATTTTTTTGTATCTCTTCTTTTAATACAAAGGACGAAGTAAAAAAATATTGTTTGTCAAAAAAAATAAAACCGATAATTTTTTTTCCTTAAATGTTATTTAGCTTTTTTATTCTATATTCCTATTCAGAAATAATGAATTGGGTTTTTATAGGCATTTTTGATGCCGCTATTGAAATAGCTTTTCTGGCTATATTTTCGGGTACACCACCCATTTCATAAAGGATTTTACCCGGTTTAACCACAGCTACCCAATACTCCGGGGATCCTTTCCCAGAACCCATACGCGTTTCCGCCGGTCTTACTGTAACTGGTTTGTCTGGAAATATACGTACCCAAATTTTTCCCCCACGTCGTACATTTCGTGACATTGCTCGTCGCCCTGCTTCTATTTGTCTAGATGTGATCCAAGCGGGTTCAAGTGTTTGAAGAGCGTATCTGCCAAAACAAATACGATTCCCACGAGAAGATATTCCTTTTAGTCTTCCTCGATGTTGTTTACGAAATCTGGTTCTTTTTGGGTTATAGTTGATGGTTTTTTAATAAATTAGAAATCCCATCTCTACTACAGAACTGAACGTGAGAGTTTCTTCTCATCCAGCTCCTCGCGAATAAAAGTACTAAAAAATTTTGTATTAATATATAGATGGAGTTAATGATTAATCCTATTAATCATGGTCTTTTTTGACATTTCATCTGATCTCTTCTAAATTTGTGTATGTCTTTTTCAAAATGGAATCCAAGAATGAATTCTATTTATATTTATTTAAAAATAACGTAATATCATTATCTCGAATGTCGTTTTTGTTAGAGTTAGAGTATTCTAACAAAATCCTTATTTTCTTTTATCTTTTTCGTTTTTTATTACTTTTTTTATTTGAAACAAAAAAAAATATTCGCCGGCGAATATTTACTCTTTCAATATCTATTTAAGTTTGATGTTTATCCCACGAGGTCTCAGAATAAAAATCAGAATAGATAATAAATTTTATGGTTTATTCCGCCATCCTGTCCAATGAATTACTAAAATTTATTTTCAATTGAATCCTCTATATTCATGGGTTCCGTCGTTCCCATCGCCTCTTTATTAATCATTAGGCCCGAATTCTACAATGGAGCTCTTACCTGAAATTTTTAATTTAATTTTTTAATTTATTTTAGAGTCAATTTTCTCAGTTTTTATTGGCTCAAGGCTCTTAATTTTTTGTTTTCAGAACGAACAGATTTATTTAATTATTATGAATGAATCTGTATTCATGCTTTATTACATTGTTTTTATTACAGTGACCTCATAGACTTTCCAAATTGGAATAATAGATCATTAATATTCAAAATTTTTATCTCTTTCTTTCATCCTTCCGTTTATCCGCATACTTTTCAATTACCTTTCATAACTTATAATAATATTTTGTTATTCTTTATTTTTTGTAAAAAAATTAAGTTGCTACAATTATATGATCAGTCTATCATATCTTGACTTATTTTTTTGGATCCAGATAATGCGAAGCAATGAGTTGCTTAGGTTATTTATTAATGCTATAGTTATTTGTTGCTCTTATCTTATAGGTGAGTTCTTTTTTTATTTTTTTTCTTAGTATAATCGAATCCTAAACTAACGAGTCACACACTAAGCATAGCAATTATATCAAAGGAGTTTTGATGGAAATTTTTATTCAACCTTATAGAATTGCTTATTTTTTCTTAAACAAAAAAAGAAGACTGTAATTTTTTTTTGCTGTCTGTATAGTGTTATACTAACATAGTTTTAGTTTTTTTATCCTTGGATAAAATGTAAAGACAAATAAAGTTTGTTATTCTTCGTCTACGAATATCCAAATTTTTATTCCTAAGACCCCATAAATAGTTCGAACTGTATAGGAACAATAATCAATTTTAGCTTCAATTGTTTGTAAAGGAACTCTGCCTTCTCTTATCCATTCAACACGTGCAATTTCTTTTCCGTCGATACGTCCTGCAATTTGTACTTGAATTCCTTTTGTATTCGCCTGTTCAGTTAATTCAATAGCTTTTTTCATTGCTTTTCGAAAAGAAACGCGGTTTTTTAATTGGCCAGCTATAAATTCT